ATCTTGTAGCGGTTGAATGACAATCTGGATTTCGCGTCAATTCGTGATTTGAAATTACCCCTGCCGAGTTTAATATTCATATTCTATGACTTTTATTTACTATTCTATATGAATAAAAGTAATTCATAATCATCCGGTTAGGATCGATCTAAACCAGCCCATTATGTATATGATTCAACATGCCAACTATTAAACAACTTATTAGAAATACAAGACAGCCAATTAGAAATGTCACAAAATCCCCCGCGCTTCGGGGATGCCCTCAGCGTCGAGGAACATGTACTAGGGTGTATGTGCGACTCGTTCAAATCATGAACTAGAACAAAGGAAAGAGAACAATGTTCGAATATCAATGATCAAATAGGATAAAACGGAAAAACGAACTACATTTCCTATCTAAAAATAAGAAAATGGATCATATCCCTTTTATTGTGTATGAAATTTATGGTTTCTATTGGTGTAAATCCACTCACCTCAATTCAAGATGAGAAGCAATTCTCCATTGGTAGCAAATGGTTATCCATTAAGCGGAGGAAATCTTATTAACATAGACCCCTCTTGCAAGAACGGACTAACAGGGTCAGCTACCCAGCCAACCTTCATAATTAAATACCGTTACTGTATAGGTAGAGCTCGTTGTGAAAGACCTATTACTGGATAATTCATGGGTAGAGCCGAAGAATGTGAACTATACAAGTTAGCAATAACATTGATTAAATGAAGTAAAGGCTCCGGTGTATAGAGAAGACCTCACCGTTTAAGAAGTAACCATAGAAACGATGGAATCCACTATTTCTTTATCATTGCTATTTTTTTTTTAATACCTAGTATAGTACAATTTCGTATTTCGAGGTGAAATGCCTAGAAAAAATAAAAAATCGTGGTTGGGAAGGTTATAGTAGCCAAAGCCATTGGAATTTTTAGTTTATACATTGGAAAAATCCGTTTTGTTATTAATATACTAGGAAAGGGGCAAAAGAATAACTGAAAGAAAGGAAATCTATTAGTTATTCGTTAAAGTTTCATTTATTCAATGACCAGAATTAGACGGGGATATATCGCTCGGAGACGTAGAACAAAAATTCGTTTATTTGCATCAAGCTTTCGGGGGGCTCATTCAAGACTTACTCGAACTATTACTCAACAAAAAATAAGAGCTTTGGTTTCGGCTCATCGGGATAGGGATAGGCAAAAAATAAATTTTCGTCGTTTGTGGATCACTCGAATAAATGCAGCAATTCGTGAAAGGGGGGTATGCTATAGTTATAGTAGATTAATAAACGATCTGTACAAGAAACAGTTGCTTCTTAATCGTAAAATACTTGCACAAATAGCTATATCAAATAGGAATTGTCTTTATATGATTTCCAATGAGATCATAAAAGAAGTAGGTTGGAAGGAATCTACCGGTTAAACGGAGTTGCCCGGAGAATGAACTCCGGGAAGGTCGAATAAAAATGAATAGAATATGATAAAATATGAAAAAGTAGTCAAAATAAATATGAATCAACACGTTCAATAAAAAAATGTATTCTTCCCAGATTATTATTTTTTTTCTTACAACACGAGAATTCAATCTGGATTCTTGGGTTTTTCCAACAAAATATCAATCCGCGTTTGAGTTCGGATGGGAATTTTAATTCAAGTGAAGAAAGAGTAAACCTATCTTTTTCTGGCTCTAAGACTAGGAGTTCTAGTGGTCGACTCGGTTCTTTCAAATTGTTTCTCATTATTAAGAAAAGGTAACAAAGATAAAATACGAGCTTGTTTTATAGCAATAGTAATTAATCGTTGTTGTTTCAAGGTCAATCTATTCACTCGTCTAGATAATATTTTTCCCTGTTCACTAATAAATCGACTAATTAAACTCATGTTTTTATAATCAATTCGATCCCCCGATTGGATCGGGGGCAAACGCCTACGAAAAGATCGCTTGGATTTAAGAAAAGTTCGCTTGGATTTATCCATGGTTTGGTTAGTTTATTTCTTATCCCTAAATCCTATTTCAGCCGTATCTCTAATTAGAATAAATAAATAGGATTTGGTTTGTTTATAATTATCTTTAACTATGTTAAATATGTTATATATATATATAATGTCATTTTTTCCCTTTCCTTGTAAGATAAGGACGCAGGTGCTCGGTTCGATCTATTTCTTTATCTCCCCGTGAATCGTATGTTTGTAACAATATGGACAGAATTTTCTCAACTCCAATCGATTAGGCGTATTGTGCCGGTTCTTTTGAGTAATATATCTGGAAATGCCCGTTGATGCCTTATTAACATTAACACCGTTTCGAACACAAGCGGTACATTCCAAAATAACCGTTATTCGCACATCTTTACCCTTGGCCATGAACCTCCTTTGGATTTTTCATTTACTCAACTCTTCCTCTTTCAATCCGAAAGGAAGAAGAAGAAAGGAAGGAAAAAACAAATATAGAATTTGTAACTTGCTATCTTCTTATGCAAGATTTCACTACAATCAATATAGGAAATAAGATAGAAAGATTTCTAAACTATATTTCAAATCACAGTACAGTATTTCATATAAGTATCTTGTATAATACTCTTTCCCTAGAACCACAGTTTGTATTCGACTTCCATAGAAATTTAATACATAGAAATTTCATATTAATTTAATTCCAACCTGAACCCGAGTCTCGCAGCTGTTGAATGCACTTTTATTCTTTCTCTTTCCTCCCTTATTCTAAAAAAGGGAAAAAAGAGAAAAGAGGGGGGCTGGTATTTAATTGTATCTCTAATCTTCTTTAGTCCTTCCCACGTCAATAACTAGAATGAAAAAAAGGGGAACGTCAACGCATCCGGGAAAAAACGATTAATCTCTATCAATAAACCTGCCAAAGAACCGAACCATAGAGTACTTAGTACCGGTGCCACGGAAAGATATGTTTTTAGATCTCGCATTGAAAAACCTCCTTCATTTTATTGTAATACATAAATAATACATATGAAAATGTACAATCATCTAGTAAATAAGATTGACTTTTTGTTAAATATAGAAAAAAACATCTTTTTCTTGCCCAATATTCCCCCAAAAGACTCATTTATTTTTCCTAGGGGTTCCGTTCCATATTTCATATAGATAGAAGTATTTTACTATTATTATATGTTAAATGAGACCAAAAAGACGAAATGGACATAAAAATTATAGATTTTAATAGAGAAGATAACGATGTGGAAAACAAGACAGGAATTCTCTACAATGACACTGTAGACCAATGGAAGGGATGTAGCGCAGCTTGGTAGCGCGTTTGTTTTGGGTACAAAATGTCACGGGTTCAAATCCTGTCATCCCTACCTATTACTGCTCCTTTGAGCAGTAACGAGGGAGTTTTTGAGATCAATTCACATTGGACATATCATATAGAATCTTTCATTCTTATGATACTATATAGTATATGCAATGTATTGTGGCCAATCCTTTTCTTTACAGTCTTATCTTTTATGATAAGAAAGCGCTCTTAGTTCAGTTCGGTAGAACGTGGGTCTCCAAAACCCAATGTCGTAGGTTCAAATCCTACAGAGCGTGATTCGGATCTTCTTCGATCGAATTCGGCTGAAACACTAACTTGAACAGCAATCTGAATTTGACCTCCTGAATATTAAAGAAAGGAGGAGGTCAATCAAAAAAAGAGATGTTAATTAATCAAAGGTCCAACTGATCGCCGCGCCTGTATTGTAAATATGCAGTTACAAATAATCCAGCCAAAGTAATAGGAATTAAACCTAAGACGATTCCAAATAGAAAAACTTCAATCATTTCAATTTGTTTTTGTTTGAAAGGAGAAAAAAAGAGGTAATATCTATACCTAAATATTAATCCGAATTACCATGAATCTCAATGATCAAGAATTGGCAATTGACACAGTAAGTAACTATAAATACACAGAAGTTCGCAGAAAGATTTCCTTTTATGAATTGTGCAATTAATTTCAAATAAGTCGTATCTTGCTCAGACCAATAAATAGAGCTGAGGTTATAGTTAAAGCCGTTAGTAGAAAACCGAAATAACTAGTTATGGTAGGCATGAAGGAGCTAAATGAAATATGTTATTTTTATACATATGTTTATAAAAAAGCACTTACCTGAGTTTCCTTTTTTGCAAAATAGGAGATAAACAAAAATACCAATTGAAAGAATAAGTCCAATTGAAAGTTTTTGATTCATCTATCATTATAGACAGCACTAACAAGGATAAAGTCACAACTGTATAAAAAGAAATTGATTCATCATCTGTAACATCTACCCATACGGCGTTTGCAATCAGCGAATTCATTCTTGGGTCATTTTTCAACTCAACTTATAAACGAATAATAAGAACTGGGTCGTGTAATTTTGTTTTAAAATGAAACTCTTTTCGAATCATTATGGAATCAAATTAGAAAATTATTCCTATTTTTATTATTTCTTTTTTTTTTATTGTATCGAATCTATTTTATATTTTAGAGCGAACAGTAATCTTATAAAACTTTTACTTTGATCTTAACTAATTAGATTCCGTAATAGGTTCACTCATATAATATCTTGAATGAATGAGAATAAAAAGTTATCACATAATCACTCGAAAAAAAAATAGGTAGTTTTGGTTCAACTATATTCTAAGACTAGTCATTTCTATTATCTTTTGCTTTATAAGTTCTATTTTGTATCTTTCCATATTAGAAATCCGCATCTTTGTAGTTAGGTCAAGAAAGAACCTTCAGATTTCGATCTAATACAACAATGCATGCATCACTATTAGTGATTCCAATTATTTAATTCTTTGTTTTTTTTCGTTTATCCAATAAAATTTCCTATTCTTACTTGTTACTGGACGACTAACCAATTCCTTAAAATAAAAAAAAGATTCCAACAAAAACCGCTTCTACAACTATGAATAAAGAAGATTTATAGATCTCACATCTACTTACAATTGTGGGAATATTCTAATCAATTTCATGAATTATTAGAAACTACCTTATCAGATTCACATTTTAC